GACAAATTGGCGTATTACCAAATCACGCGCCTATTGCCACAGCTGTAGATATAGGTATTTTGAGAATACGCTTTAATGACCAATGGTTAACGATGGCTCTGATGGGCGGTTTTGCTAGAATAGGTAATAATGAGATCACCGTTTTAGTAAATGATGCGGAGAAGAGTAGTGACATTGATCCCCAAGAAGCTCAGCAAACTCTTGAAATAGCGGAAGCCGGCTTGAGGAAAGCTGAAAGTAAGAGACAAACAATTGAGGCAAATCTAGCTCTCAGACGAGCTAGGACACGAGTAGAGGTTCTCAATGTGATTTCGTAACTAGTCGGTGCGCCCGAATCGAATAATCCTAATCAAAAGAATTTGTGTTTATACACATATGGATTCTTCCGATTGAATCCAATCAAATACAATCAAGGGGAATCAGATTCTGATGTAAGGAAAAAAGTTTTAGTTTCAATTCGAAAATCAAATCGAATAGGATAGAAAAGATACAAAATCAGTAAGTAGAAAAACTTATTAGATACCATTGACCATGGTATCTAATAAGTTCTACCTACTATTGGATTTGAACCAATGACTCCTGCCGTATGAAAGCAATACTCTAACCACTGAGTTAAGTAGGTCATTTATCATTATAAGGAGAAAAAAAAAGACCCCTCCCATTGATGGATTATAAATCCAATAAGACTTCGAAGCAATACCAATCAAAAAGATCAAAGAGATACGATGTTGGATCATGGGATATTCATCTTGACAAGAAATTATCTCCATAATATGATAAAATATGTATCACAAGCACAAGGGCTATAGCTCAGTTAGGTAGAGCACCTCGTTTACACGTGCGCCAATGTTTTTCAGAAGAGTCCATCATGCAATCAAAGAATTGATCTTTTTGAGAAATCAATGTCTGACTCCAGGATTTTTAGGGAACAAAACAAGAGAACAATAGCCTGACAAATGGTTCGGTTCGATTCAGGTTCCCATTTAGGAACCAAATGGAATCCATCATTGATTTGAGATATTGATAAGGTGAATACCTAGTCTATTCAATGCTAGGCATAATGAGTATAAGGACCTCAAAAATTCTCTTTTTGTCCTATGAACCTTAAGGCGTATGAAGTTTCATATTTGATTCTTTAATCAGGATGATAGAGACTCCATTTAACTTAGGTTAATCTAGGCCAGAAGCAAACCTACGTCAAGATAACCTTTCTTTGAAACACTTTGGTAGTGCTCCTATATCACAATCCAAATAATGAATCCGAGCACGTGGAGCCATTTCCTTATTTTTCTGTCAAGAAAAAAAAATATGGTAGACTAACTGATATTTCTAGCAGTTAATGAAAGAGCCCAATGCAAAAAAAAAATGCATGTTGGGTCTTTGAAAGAGTTCGAATCATTTTGATAAGAATCAGTTCGATCTCTTTTACCGAGAAGGTCTACGGTTCGAGTCCGTATAGCCCTATAATAATATAATAATCCAAATTGAAATACAAAAAGTTCTATAGTTTTCATTTACTCAATTACTGTATTTTTTGTTGTTTGTAACCGGTCGCTCGTGGTTGCTTGGTTCATCGAAATAAAATCATTCCCATAAGCTTGCTTATGGGGGACTCGTTCAGAGCAGAACATAAAACGGAAAACAAAAGCCCATTTCAATCGTTATTTTTTTTTTCGAATCTCGGATAAAGAAACCTAGTAATTCATTTTTTTCGTATGTGAATTCCATATGATTTTGCCTCCAAAAATTCACCAAAAATGAGTGGGTATACCAAGGAAAAGAAGTCTCACTAACTCTTTGATTGTGGACAGTAAAGGAGGCAAAATCATGACATGAATCCGGTTAAAAATGAAAACTCCAACCTAACCCCACTCAAATCGAATAGTAAGTCACATGGATATAGGAACGGATTACTGTATTTGTCGACACGTCCGCGTTTGAAAAACGAAGATCTTTTCATAAACAGAAAACAAAATATATATAGAAAATAGAATCAAAATCGATTGCATTTCGAATTCAAATATTAAAAAATTCGAAATCAAAATGAGAATTCTATTTGGAATTTTTTTTTTCTAAAAGGCCGAAACGAGGTGAAAGCAAGAGAGTTTTATTTGTTTTGTTTGTATAAGAGATTTATACTATACTGAAATAAAATCGAAGGAAGTGTAATGAAAATAGGAGTACAATCGAGAAACGAGACATCACAGCAAACAAGTGAAACTGTGTGGTTCGACCAAAATGCATTTTGGTTTTGACTAACCTGTTACCGATGACTTGACAATGAATTCCAATTCGAATCGACAAATTCGGTATATTTTCCACATTCAAAGGAGTTCGTCTATGTTTCTGCTTTACAAATATGATATTTTCTGGGCATTTCTAATAATATCAAACGTTATTCCGATTTTGGCATTTCTAATTTCCGCAGTTTTAGCCCCGATTAGCAAAGGACCAGAGAAGCTTTCTAGTTATGAATCGGGTATAGAACCAATGGGCGATG